TCCGTGAACAGCCAACCATCGCACTGTAAAAATTGGATAGGTTCGATCTATAGTCATTGGGGCCTCCTAAAAAGATCTACTAAATTCATCGAGTTGTTCCAAAGGATCAAAACGGCCGGTTATTAATGGAATTCCCTGTCGGCTCTCTGTAAAATACTCGTTTGGTCGAGGACTTCCAAACACATCGTAAGCTAAACCCGTGCTGACGAATAACCAACCCGCAATGAATAGGGAAGGAATAGTAATGCTATGAATGACCCAGTATCGAATACTGGTAATAATATCAGCAAAAGAACGTTCTCCTGTGCTTCCAGACATGCCGAGCTCCACATATTCTTGTACAGTCAAAGGACGATCGATTTCGTAAAAGATGAGATCAGTAAATAGAAATTCACTGAAAATTTATATTTGTGAGATCGTCAATATTGTACCGAGGGTGTCTTTAGAGTATACCGAATCAGTATAGCTATCCTTCTTCTGCCACAGCAACGCAATTTCAATCAGTATCGAAATGAAGTGTTAGAAAAGTTCTTTCTTCCTTTCTTGTTGCTTATCAATGTAGAACCATGTGCCATTCAATAGAAAATCTCTCAAATTCCTGTAGTATATAGGTTCTCTCCACTATTGGTTTCGGACTAGAAATTGAAGATCAGGTAAAATGTGAATCTGACAAATTTCTTTTTAATAATTCATGAAAGAGATTATCATATTTATACAATTTTATTGATACGAAATCTAGAAATCGTCTTTTCGTTTTCGTGGTTGTAGAAGAGGGGGAATCTTTTTTTCATTTTAAAGAATTTATTAATTATCCAATAACAAGTAACAGTAGTAGATAGTATTCGATGAAAGAAAGAGAACAATGAAAAAAAATAACGGGAACGATCAATATTCCCGAAGCGCGCATTGGTGTATTAGATCCAAGGGTTCTTTCTTGACCTAATTACCTAAATGGAAGTTATATTATAATATGGAAAGACAAAAAGTGGAACCTACAAAGGAAAAGATAATAGGAATTACTAGTTTTAGAATCTAATTGAACCAAAATACATATTTTATTTTTATAAGGGCACTCTTCTCGCTCCAAAATAAAAAAAAATGTATTCGATACAATTAAAAAAAGAAATGATCAAAATAGAAATGATTTTTGAATTTTGTTTCATAGTGGCGCAAAGAAAGTTTCATTTTTGAATGAAGTTACACGGCACAGTTCTTATTTTATTATTAGTTTACTCAAGAGTTGCTCGATGAATCTGTTGATTCAGAATCGCGGTATGGGTAGATGCCACAGATAATGAATTGATTTCTTTTTATACCCCTGTCACTCTATCTTTGTTAGTGCCATCTGATTGATGAATCAAAAACTTTCGATTGAACTTATTCTTTCAATTGGTATTTTTGTTTATCCTCGTATCTCGCAAAAATGTAAACTTAGGTAAGTGCTTTATAAACATATGTATAATAAAGAACATATTTCATTTAGCTCCTTCATGCCTACTCTAACTAGTTATTTCGGTTTTCTACTAGTGGCTTCAACTATAACCTCAGTCCTATTTATTGGTCTAAGCAAGATACGACTTATTTGAAATTAACCGACTAAGCAATTCATAAAGATAAACCTTTCCGTGAGATTTCATGTATTCTATGAATTCTTTACCGTGTCAAATTCTTGGTCATTGTGATTCATGGGCAATTCGGATTAATATTTAGGAGTAGATATTACCTCTCTTTTCCCTTTTTCAAACAAGTTGAAATGAAATGATTGAAGTTTTTCTATTTGGAATCGTCTTAGGTCTAATTCCTATTACTTTGGCTGGATTATTCGTAACTGCATATTTACAATACAGACGTGGCGATCAGTTGGACCTTTGATTAATTAACATCTCTTTTTTTGATTGACCTCCTCTTTTCTTTATTCTTTAATCCACAGGAGGTCAAATTCAGATTGCTGCTCAAGCAAGTGAAGTTAGTTCAGTGTAATTCCAACTAACAAAACAAAAACGGAATCACGCTCTGTAGGATTTGAACCTACGACATTGGGTTTTGGAGACCCACGTTCTACCAAACTGAACTAAGAGCGTTTTCTTATCACAATAGATAAGACTATAAAGAAAAGGATTCTTTTTGTAACTCCAACACATCTTGTATGCATATACTATTATAGTATCATAAAATACAAAATTATGTATATCCACGATCTCAATTGATTCTTCGTTACTGCTCAGAGGAGAAGTAATAGGTAGGGATGACAGGATTTGAACCCGTGACATTTTGTACCCAAAACAAACGCGCTACCAAGCTGCGCTACATCCCTTTCAATTGGTCTACAGTGTCATTGTAGAGAATACCTGTCTTGTTTTCCACATCCTTATTGCCTCCATTGATATACACAATTTTTCTTCCCATTTCTTCTTTTTTTATCATGTTATATTATATATTAACATATAATAATAAAAGACTTGTATACTTATATACATATAAAATATGAAACCCACCCTAAAAAAAATTAAATAAAAAAGAAATGAATATTTTTGGGGAATGCTCAAGAGTAAAGAAACTTTTTTTTCTGTTTTAAGAAAAATAAAATCTTATCTAGCAAATCTTCAATGGGAATTCTGTGTACAAATACAAGTGGTCCATATGCATCTGATCATATATGTATTACCATTATGTATTACAAAAAATAAGGAGGATTTTAAATGCGAGATCTAAAAACATACCTTTCCACGGCACCGGTACTAAGTACTATATGGTTCGGGTCCCTAGCAGGTCTATTGATAGAGATTAATCGTTTATTCCCGGATGCGTTGACATTCCCTTTTTTTAATTAACATGAGAAGGGGTGAAGAATATTAGAGATACAATCAAATATCTGTGACTAATTCCTTTCCCCCTCCTCTTTTTTTTCTCTTTTTTTAGAATTTTAGGGGGGGGGGGGGAGGAGGAGTAAGAGAAAGAAAAAAAGTAGATTTAACCTCAGCGAAACTCGGGGTCAGACTCGAATTAAATTAAGAATAGTGGAAAACAAAAATGTAAATGTTGGTCTAGTGCAAGAGTATCATACAAGATCCTTAAATTGAATCCTGTACTGCGATTAGAAATATAGTTCTAAAATAGAGTTAGAAATCATTGTATTACTTATTATTTACTATTACTCTATTGATTACAACGAAATCTTTCATATCATAACATAATTGGATTTAGAGTTAGCAACTTCCATTTTTTTTCCTTACTTTCTTCGGATCGAAAATAGAAAACTTGAATGAATAAAAAAACAAAGGAGGTTCATGGCCAAGAGTAAAGATGCCCGAATAAGGGTTCTTTTGGAATGTACTAGTTGTGTACGAGACGGTGTTAATAAGGGATCAACAGGCATTTCCAGATATATTACTGAAAAAAATAGACATAATACGCCTGGTCGATTGGAATTACGAAAATTCTGTCCCTATTGTTATAAACATACAATTCATGGGGAGATAAAAAAATAGATCGAACTGAGGGCCTGTGTGTCACCCTTCCAAGGAACAGTAAAAATAATATAAATAAGATACTAAAATAATAATAATATAGTATAGTATATAATATTCTATATATATAATAAATATATTTAAATAGAAAAAAACCAAATCCTATTTCTGAATTCTAATTCATTTTTGATTCGAACTAAATAGGATTTTCGGGATAAGGAATAAACAAACCATGGATAAATCCAAGCGACCCTTTCTTAAATCTAAATCCAAGCGATCTTTTCGCAGGCGTTTGCCCCCGATCCAATCGGGGGATCGAATTGATTATAGAAACATGAGTTTAATTAGTCGATTTATTAGTGAACAAGGAAAAATATTATCTAGACGAGTGAATAGATTGACTTTGAAACAACAACGATTAATTACTATTGCTATAAAACAAGCTCGTATTTTATCTTCGTTACCTTTTCTTAATAATGAGAAACAATTTGAAAGAACCGAGTCGACCGCTAGAACTACTGGTCTTAGAACCAAAAATAAAAAATAGGCTTACTCTTCAATTGAATCAAAAAAAAGTCCAACTGAACGCAGATTTTTTGTTTTGTTCGTAAAATCTAAGAATCTAGATTTGATTGTTGTGTTGTAAGAAACAAAAATAATCGGGGAAGAAGAAATCGTTTTTTTGAACATATTCCTTCATTTTGGCGACTTTTTCATATTTTTTCATACTAATTTAGAATCTACCTTCCCGGAGTGCATTCTCCGGGGAACTCCATTTATTTAAATCAAAAAATCATTCCAGTGAATTCTTTACAATCTCTTTATTTTAGAATCTCATTGGAAATCATATAAAGACAATTCCTATTGGATATAGCTATTTGTGCAAGTATTTTACGATTAAGAAGTAACTGGCTCTTGTACAGATCGTGTATAAATCTACTATAACTATAGGATGCCCTATTCTCGTGAATTACTGCATTTATACGAGTGATCCACAAACGACGAAAATCTCTCTTTTGCCGATCTCTATCCCGATGAGTCGAAACCAAAGCTCTGATTTTCTGTTGAGTAATAGTTCTAGTAAGTCTTGAATGGGCTCCTCGAAAGCTTGATGTAAATAAACGAATTTTTGTTCTACGCCTGCGAGCTATATATCCTCGTCTAGTTCTGGTCATTGAATAAATGAAACTTTGATGAATAACTAATTGATTTCCTTTCTTTCAGTTATCCTTGTACCCTTTCCTGGTCTATTAATAACAAAACGGATTCTTCCAATGTATAAAATATAAATTCCAATGGCTTTTGCTACTATAACCTTCCCGACCACGATTTTTTTCTTTTTTCTATGCCTCGAAATAAGAAATTGTATTGATACTAGGTATCAAAAACATAGTAAATAAAAAAAGTAGTAAATTTGAAATTAAATGGATAAAGAAATAGTGGGTTCCATCGTTTCTATGGTTACTTCTTAAACGGTGAGGTCCTTTCTATACACCGGAGCTCCTTCTAATAAATCTTATTGGTAACTTGTACAGTTCACACTCTTTGGCTCTACCCATGAATTATCCAGTAATAGGTCTTTCACAATGAGATCTACCTATACAGTAACGGTATTTAATTATGAAGGTTAGCTAAGTAGCTGACCCTATTAGTCCGTTCTTGCAATGCAAGAGTGGAAGCCTAATCTTTCTGCTGATTTTCCCCGCTTAATGGATAACCCTTTTGCCAATGGGGAATTGCTTATCATCTTAAATTTAGATGATTGTATTTGCACTGACAGAAACCATAAATTTCATACACAATAGGAGAATATGATAGATCTTTTTATTTATTTTTTTGTTTAGATAATGAATGGAATTCTATTCACAGGTACTCATCATTGATACTGGAAAAGTTGTTTTTCGTCATGATCTGAACGAGTCGCACATACACCCTAGTACATGTTCCTCGGCGCTGAGGACACCCCCGAAGAGCGGGGGATTTCGTAACATTTCTGATTGGCTGTCTTGTGTTTCTAATAAGTTGTTTAATAGTTGGCATGTTGAATCATATACATAATGGACTGGTTTAGATCAATCCTAACCGGATGATTATGAATTACCCCCATTTTTTTTTATGAAACCCGGTAAGAAGATCTCAAATCACGGATTTGCACGAAATCCTTTCTTTTTTTCATTGAACCGCTACAAGATCAATAATTCCATGAGTTTGGGCTTCTGTTGCTGACATAAAAACATCCCTTTCAAGGTCTTCGGATACGACCCATAAGGGTTTGCCCGTTCTTTGTACATAAACCTTTGTGATGATTTCGCGCAGTTTCAGTAGTTCTTCCGCTTCCATGATAAATTCTCCCGCTTGTGCCTCATAAAAACCAGCAGCCGGTTGATGGATCATTACCCTGATGATATAAGATAATAAATGATTTCTCTATCTCGTATGATGAGCCGACGAAAAGAGATAAAGAATAACATGAAAAAAGATAGAATTGAACAACCGTACAGGCATCTTTTGCGAATTGCATACGGCTCTACGATGGAATTGACTTTTACCTGTCATCGAAAAATGTAGGATCTATCAGATCCCGATCGGTAAATGATCCAATTACCACCCTTCCTTTCGGAGAAGTCAAAAAATACTATGATGGCTCCGTTACGTTATCTATTTATTTTCTCTATGATTCAGCAATCCCAAAGTTTCTTTTTGATACGATCAAATAAAATAAGAAACAAATAAGATTCTTTTTTATTTTCGTTTTCGTACCCTTCCATATCATAACATAAAGATTGTTAAAAGCCTTCTGGTGTGAAAACAAAAAGTTTGTGACGCTGAAACGGACCCCCGATAGATAAGATCGGAAATACCCTTTATCTCATACTCCTCTTTCGATACAAAATCTAATGTTTTGTTTTGAAAAAAAACAATAAAGAATTTTCTCATATCATATCGAATTCGAAGTGCCATGCTATTATTACTTAATATTCATATTTCATATGGCGAAGGCATAGTCTGCTTTTTTCTATCAAATAAAAAACTCATTGGCGCCAAGCGTGAGGGAATGCTAGACGTTTGGTAATTGTTCCTCCGACCAGGATAAAAGATCCCATTGAAGCTGCTAATCCCAGGCATATTGTATGTATATCCGGCGGCACAAATTGCATAGTATCAAAAATAGCTATTCCAGGTAGTACCCATCCGCCAGGAGAATTTATAAAAAAATACAGATCTTTGTTTTCATCTTCTATACTGAGATATATCATAAGACCGATAAGTTGATTTGAGATCTCGCTCTCAACCTCTTGGCCTAAAAAAAGTAATCTTTCTCGATAAAGTCGGTTGATTGGGATCAAATTGTATCCCTCGGGAACCGTACATGCACCTTTTGATGCATACGGTTCGAAAAAAAATCGTGAAAAAAAGAATCAATATATAGATTCCAGCCCTTTTATTTTTCATAGCAAATTCTTTCTAAAACGAGGGGGCTTTTTCTTCCATTTTTCAAGAAAGATGAGTTTTGACCCTTCCATATTTCCATAATATATATAAATATATGAATATGAAATAGAATAAAGAAGAATTCATTAAACTTATCGAACTAACTTATCATTGATGTATTGTTTCATCGAGATCCGATCCAAATCACGATGTCATTTTCTTGTTTCTAAATGGGCCTTCTTCATTTTTTTAGGTTTATGCTCTACTCCGGGTAAAGATCCGATCGACTTCGATTTGCACATATAGGACAAATGCCTCCAATACCACTTCTTTTTACCACAACTTATTTTTTTTTATTTCATGTCTTCACCAAATATTCGATGTATTCATCCTATTACTCGATTGATTAACGCGATTACTCCTATCTCTATTTATGAATAAAATAATTTATGATACAATAGAGTAATCATATACTACCAATTGGCTTTTTTATAAACGGAGCCTGTATACTTCATTTTATTGATCCAATAAAGCCAACCATAAATCTAAACCAACCATAAATTATTTGAAAATATTAATCTGGACCCCCCCCCAAAAAAAAAATGGATCTAATTTAACTTCGCGCTCCAAATTGTTGATGATTTAATCAATCTTTCTTGGGCGAAATAGAGGATATCTCGATCGAGGGAGAGAATGGGAAAATACCATATGACCCAATATATCTGACAAGCCGCACTATACGTCAATCCAAGATAGATCGTCCTCTCCAGGATTTCTAAAAGGAACTTTTGGAACACCAATAGGCATAAAATAACAGAAAAAAAGAATCTAGTACTATATTTCACTTTGGTATGGAAACGTAACAACGAGTTTATTGCTTTCATAATATTGGCCTTCACCCTATTTTTATCCTTAGATTGGATAAGTTCATAAAAGAAGACAGACTGAATAAAGGAAAATTTTTACGAGCGGGGCTTTCGAATGATGAACAAGTATGGGTGCATTCAAGCATAGAAAATGGGATCAACCCCCATTGCGTATTGGTACTTATTGGGTATAGAATAGATCTGTTTATCTTTGTTCCTACGAACAGAATTGTTCCATTAGTACCAACAGAATAGAACAAATACAAATATTAACATGAACCCTTGCTTCAAGATAATCCACTGAAAAGAGAATATCAATAGCATAGTTTTTTCTAATGCAATAAAGTTACATAGTGTCTATTTTTCTTTGATAAAGAGGTATTTCCATGGGTTTGCCTTGGTATCGTGTTCATACTGTCGTATTGAATGATCCCGGTCGATTGATTTCTGTCCATATAATGCATACAGCTCTGGTTGCTGGTTGGGCTGGTTCGATGGCTCTATATGAATTAGCAGTTTTTGATCCCTCTGATCCCGTTCTTGATCCAATGTGGAGACAAGGTATGTTCGTTATACCCTTCATGACTCGTTTAGGAATAACAAATTCCTGGGGCGGTTGGAGTATCACAGGCGGAACTATAACGAATCCGGGTATTTGGAGTTACGAAGGCGTGGCCGGGGCACATATTGTGTTTTCTGGCTTGTGCTTCTTAGCAGCTATCTGGCATTGGGTGTATTGGGATCTAGAAATATTTTGTGATGAACGTACAGGAAAACCTTCTTTGGATTTGCCCAAGATCTTTGGAATTCATTTATTTCTATCAGGGTTGGCTTGCTTTGGTTTTGGCGCCTTTCATGTAACAGGCTTGTATGGTCCTGGAATCTGGGTGTCCGACCCTTTTGGACTAACTGGAAAAGTACAATCTGTAAATCCAGCGTGGGGCGTGGAAGGTTTTGATCCTTTTGTTCCGGGAGGAATAGCCTCTCATCATATTGCAGCAGGTACATTGGGCATATTAGCAGGACTATTCCATCTTAGTGTCCGCCCGCCTCAACGTTTATACAAAGGATTACGTATGGGAAATATTGAAACCGTCCTGTCCAGTAGTATCGCTGCTGTCTTTTTTGCAGCTTTTGTTGTTGCTGGAACTATGTGGTATGGTTCAGCAACTACCCCAATCGAATTATTTGGTCCCACTCGTTATCAATGGGATCAGGGATACTTCCAACAAGAAATATATCGAAGAGTTGGTACTGGGCTAGCCGAAAATCTAAGTTTATCAGAAGCTTGGTCTAAAATTCCCGAAAAATTAGCTTTTTATGATTATATCGGCAATAATCCGGCAAAAGGGGGATTATTTCGAGCGGGTTCAATGGACAGTGGGGATGGAATAGCTGTTGGATGGTTAGGACACCCCATCTTTAGAGATAAAGAAGGTCGTGAACTTTTTGTACGTCGTATGCCTACCTTTTTTGAAACATTTCCAGTCGTTTTGGTAGACGGAGACGGAATTGTTAGAGCCGATGTTCCGTTCAGAAGGGCAGAATCGAAGTATAGTGTCGAACAAGTAGGTGTAACTGTTGAGTTCTATGGCGGCGAACTCAATGGAGTCAGTTATAGTGATCCTGCTACTGTGAAAAAATATGCTAGACGGGCACAATTAGGTGAAATTTTTGAATTAGATCGTGCTACTTTGAAATCCGATGGTGTTTTTCGTAGCAGTCCAAGGGGTTGGTTTACTTTTGGACATGCTTCATTTGCTCTGCTCTTCTTCTTCGGACACATTTGGCATGGTGCTAGAACCTTATTCAGAGACGTTTTTGCCGGTATTGACCCGGATTTGGATGCTCAAGTAGAATTTGGAACATTCCAAAAAATTGGGGATCCAACTACAAGAAGACAAGTAGTCTGATACAAGACAACATTTCTTTGGTATCTTTCCCTCTATTTGCTTTTTTTGATTTAACATAAGGTACCAGATAAATCGTGATTTCATTTCAATCACCGTTTTTTTTTTACTCTTGCTCTTTCTTTATCCGTTAGATGGTCCCAAAATAAACAAAAACAGGTATGGAAGTTATAATTGTAAACCACGATCGAATCTATGGAAGCATTGGTTTATACATTCCTCTTAGTCTCGACTCTAGGGATAATTTTTTTCGCTATCTTTTTTCGAGAACCGCCTAAAGTTCCAACTAAAAAAGTGAAATAATTTTTCATTATCTCAATCGAGG